GTTTATGTAGCTTAATTAAAGTGTGACACTGAAAATGTTAAGATGGATTTTTAGTAAATCTCAAAAACACAAAGGTTTGGTCCTAGCCTTATTATTAATTAAAATTATATTTATACATGCAAGTCTCAGCACCCCAGTGAAATACCCTTCTTTACCAGTTAGTAAATAAGGAGTAGATATCAGGCCTATAAACGCCCATAACATCTTGCCAAGCCACACCTCCACAGGAATTCAGCAGTAATAAACATTGAAAAATAAGCGTCAATAAGCTTGAATCAGTAAAAATTTTAAGAGTTGGTAAATTTCGTGCCAGCCACCGCGGTTATACGAGAAACTCAAATTAATAAAAACGGCCCAAAGCGTGATTAAATTATATTTAGATTAATAGAAGTAAAAATTAACTCAACTGTCGTACGTATTTGTTAAATAAAAAATCAAAAACGAAAGATATTCTAATAAACAAATTACTTGAATCCACGAAAGCTAAGAAACAAACTAGGATTAGATACCCTACTATGCTTAGCCTTAAACTTTGGAACCTACCCGCCTGAGTACTACGAGCCATAGCTTAAAACTCAAAGGACTTGGCGGTGCTTTATACCCCCCTAGAGGAGCCTGTTCTATAATTGATACCCCCCGCTAAACCTCACCACTCATTGCCAATACCGCTTATATACCGCCGTCGTCAGCTCACCATTTAAATGAAAAATAGTAGGCATAATGATAAACATAAAAACGTCAGGTCAAGGTGTAGCGAATTAAGTGGAAAGAAATGGGCTACATTTTCTAAATTAGAAAATACGAAAAACTCTATGAAAAACAATTTAAAGGTGGATTTAGCAGTAAAAAGAAAACAGAGTGTTCTTTTTAAATAGGCCCTAGAGCGCGCACACACCGCCCGTCACCCTCCTCAGAAAAATAATTTATATATAATTTTTAAAAAAAATAAAGAAGAGGAAAGTCGTAACATGGTAAGTTTACCGGAAGGTGTACTTGGAATATCAAAATATAGCTTAAATATAGCATCTTGCTTACACCAAGAAGATATTTGTTAAATTCAAGTTATTTTGAGTAATAAATTTAGCCTATCTACCTTAATAAACATTATTCTTTTAACCAATTAAATAAAACATTTATATCATTTTAGTATAGGAGATAAAAAAATTCATTAGCGCAATATAAATAGTACTGCAAAGGAAAAATGAAATAGAAATTAAATAAACCATAAAAACAATAAAAAGCAAAGATCTAACCTTGTACCTTTTGCATAATGGTCTAGTAAGTTTAACCTAACACAAAGAACTTAAGTTAGACACCCCGAAACTAAACGAGCTACTCCGAAGCAGCAAAACGAGCCAACCCTTCTCTGTGGCAAAAGAGTGGGATGACTTCCTAGTAGTGGTGATAAACCTAACGGGCTTAGTAATAGCTGGTTACTTAATAAATGAACTTAAATTCAACTTAAAATATTTTTTTAACAATCAAAGTAAAAAATAATATTTTAAAGTTAATTAATAGAGGTTCAGCTCTATTAATAAAGGATACAACCTAAAACAATGAATAATGATTATATTTATTAAAGAAATTAATTATGTAGGCCTAAAAGCAGCAATCAAATATAAAAGCGTCAAAGCTTAATTTAATAAATCTTATTATAACAATAAAATATCCTAATTCATTAAAACTATTAAGTCAATCTATAAAAATAGATGTGATTATACTAGAATGAGTAATAAGAAAATATTCTCTTAGTACAAGTGTAAATCAGAACGAATACTTCACTGATAATTAACGAACCTATTGAAGGAATAATAATATTTTACAAGAAAAACTTATTTTATTTTTCGTTAACCCAACACAGGTGTACACTAGAAAGATTAAAAATATAGGAAGGAACTCGGCAAACACGAACTTCGCCTGTTTACCAAAAACATCGCCTCTTGCAACCAGAGTATAAAAGGTCCTGCCTGCCCAGTGACACCAAGTTTAACGGCCGCGGTATTATGACCGTGCAAAGGTAGCGTAATCACTTGTCTTTTAAATAAAGACCAGTATGAATGGCAAGACGAAAGTTCAACTGTCTCCCTAAATTAATTAATGAAATTGATTTTTCCGTGCAAAAGCGGAAATAAAATTATAAGACGAGAAGACCCTATGGAGCTTTAAACATATAATCAACTGCATAATAAAAATCCGAAAGATTAAATATTAAATAAAACAGTGTGATCAAAATTTTAGGTTGGGGCGACCACGGAGAAAAGTATAACCTCCGAGATGAAGAGAATATCTTAATTTAAGAACTACAGTTCTAAAAAATAAAATATTTAACATAATTGATCCAATATATTGATCAACGAACCAAGTTACCCTAGGGATAACAGCGCAATCCTCTCCAAGAGTCCCTATCGACGAGTGGGTTTACGACCTCGATGTTGGATCAGGACACCCCAATGGTGCAGCCGCTATTAAAGGTTCGTTTGTTCAACGATTAAAGTCCTACGTGATCTGAGTTCAGACCGGAGTAATCCAGGTCAGTTTCTATCTATAAAAATTTTTTTCTAGTACGAAAGGACCGAAAAAATGGAGCCAATATAAAAACAAGCCCCACCTTCTCCTGTTGAAAACAATTAAAATAGACTTAGGTAAAATAATTAAACCCTAGATAAGGGTTAGTTAAAATGGCAGAGTCTGGTAATTGCAAAAGATCTAAAATCTTTCACCCAGGGGTTCAACTCCCCTTTTTAACTATGAACCTTATAATTTCCCTAATTATTAATCCCATTTTATACATCATCCCAGTATTATTAGCAGTAGCATTTTTAACCCTTGTAGAACGCAAAGTCCTAGGATATATACAATTACGTAAGGGTCCAAATATTGGTGGACCTATAGGAATTCTCCAACCATTAGCTGATGGTTTAAAACTTTTTATTAAAGAACCTATTCGACCATCAACATCCTCGCAAGTTTTATTTATTATAATACCTATTTTAGCTTTAACCCTATCACTTATTATTTGAACCCCTCTCCCTATACCTAATAACTTATCTAACATTAATTTAGGTATTTTATTTATTATTGCACTTTCAAGTCTAGCCGTATATTCAGTGCTTGGCTCAGGATGGTCATCAAATTCAAAATATGCATTAATTGGGTCTTTACGCGCAGTAGCACAAACAATTTCATATGAAGTTACACTAGGATTAATTCTGCTATGCTTAGTACTAATAACAGGAAGTTTTTCACTAATAAATTTTAATATAACTCAAGAATTTATATGATTAATTATTCCCGCCTGACCAATAGCAGCAATATGATTTACTTCAACCCTTGCAGAAACAAATCGAGCTCCATTTGATCTTACTGAAGGAGAATCAGAACTTGTATCAGGATTTAATGTAGAATATGCAGGAGGCCCATTCGCCCTATTTTTTTTAGCTGAATACGCAAACATTTTATTAATAAATACCCTCTCAACAATTTTATTTTTAGGCATAACCTATGACCACCACCACCCAGAAATATTTACACTGAGTTTAATAATTAAAGCAACTATTTTATCCATACTTTTTTTATGAGTACGAGCATCATACCCACGATTTCGGTACGATCAACTAATACACTTAATTTGAAAAAATTTTCTCCCAATTACAATTGCTATAACAATTTTTCATATTTCATTACCCATTTTAACCTCCAGCATTCCTCCAATAATCTAGGACATGTGCCCGAAAGTTAGGACTCACTTTGATAAAGTGAAATATAGGGATTCAAACCCCCTCATTTCCTCTAAGAAAAAAGGATTTGAACCTATTCTAAGGAGATCAAAACCCCTTGTGCATCCTTTACACCTCTTCTTAGTGAAATAAGCTAAATAAGCTTTTGGGCCCATACCCCAAATATGTTGGTTAGAACCCCTCTTCCACTAATGAGCCCTCATGCATTATCAATTTTATTATCAAGTCTATCCCTTGGGACAATACTTACATTTATTAGTAATCATTGATTTTTAGCTTGAATGGGATTAGAAATTAATACACTCGCAATTATTCCATTAATAACAAAACTTCACCACCCACGAGCAGTTGAAGCCGCTACTAAATATTTTCTAATTCAAGCATCAGCATCTGCTCTAATTTTATTTTCATCAACAATTAATGCATGATTTACCGGAGAATGAATAATTACAAATATACAAACCCATCTTCCAACAACCATATTGACCATTGCATTATCAATAAAATTAGGAATTGCCCCATTCCACTTATGAATACCAGATGTACTTCAAGGCCTAGACATAATAACATGCCTAATCTTATCAACTTGACAAAAACTGGCACCAATAACCCTCCTAATTATAACACACCACCTCTTAAACTCAAATATATTAATTATTATGGCATTATTGTCAACATTAATTGGAGGATGAGGCGGATTAAATCAAACACAGTTACGAAAAATTATAGCCTATTCATCTATTGCACATATAGGATGAATAATCTTCATCTTATCATTTTTACCACATTTAATAATAATAAATCTATTAATTTATCTTCTCATAACTTTATGTATATTTATTATATTAATTTACTTTAATTCATTTAATATTAATAAACTTACTATATCATGGATTAAAAATCCAATTCTAACCTCAATAATAATAATTACACTTATATCTTTGGGCGGACTCCCCCCAACTTCAGGATTTATCCCAAAATGACTTATCCTCCAAGAAATTACTAAACAAAGTTTAATAACCATGGCCTCCTTAATAGCACTCTCAGCTTTATTAAGCTTATTTTTCTACTTACGACTATCCTATGCTGTATCCTTAACCTCATCCCCAAATATATCTAATTCTAAATTTTATTGACGATTTAAAAATTACACCACAAGTCCATTATCATTCACAATTATTATATCAACTATACTTCTCCCAATTACCCCTTTAATAATTAATTTATTTCTTTAAGAACTTAGGCCAATTAGACCAAAGGCCTTCAAAGTCTTTAGTAGAAGTTAAAATCTTCTAGTCCTTGTTTAAGATCTGCAGGACTTTATCCCACATTACCTGAATGCAACCCAGATACTTTAATTAAGTTAAGACCTTACTAGATTAGAAGGCTTTTATCCTACGACATTTTAGTTAACAGCTAAACGCTCAATCCAGCGAGCTTTAATCTACTTCTCCCGCGTTGCTGGGTAAAAACGCGGGAGAAGCCCCGGAGAAAATTAATTCTCCCTTTAAAATTTGCAATTTTATGTGCTCTTACACCACAAAGCTTGATAAAAAAAGGACTTTACCTTTATAAAAGGGGCTACAACCCTCCACCTATTCGGCCATTTTACCTGTGATAATCACTCGATGACTATTCTCAACTAATCATAAAGATATTGGCACTCTATATTTAGTATTTGGTGCTTGGGCTGGTATAGTAGGCACTGCTTTAAGTCTTTTAATCCGAGCTGAATTAAGTCAACCCGGGACTCTTCTTGGGGATGATCAGATTTATAATGTAATTGTAACCGCACACGCATTTGTAATAATTTTCTTCATGGTAATACCTGTAATAATTGGAGGCTTTGGGAATTGATTAGTACCATTAATAATTGGGGCCCCAGATATAGCATTCCCACGGATAAATAATATAAGTTTTTGATTATTACCACCATCATTTCTTTTATTACTAGCATCATCCGGAGTTGAAGCCGGAGCAGGGACAGGTTGAACCGTCTACCCCCCATTAGCTGGCAACTTGGCACATGCTGGGGCTTCAGTTGATTTAACAATTTTTTCACTCCACTTAGCAGGTATTTCATCAATTCTTGGGGCTATTAATTTTATTACAACTTCAATTAATATAAAACCCCTGTCAATATCACAATATCAAACACCCTTATTTGTCTGATCAGTATTAATCACTGCTATTCTCCTATTACTCTCATTACCAGTCCTTGCTGCAGGAATTACAATACTCTTAACAGACCGAAACTTAAACACTACATTCTTTGACCCTGCAGGAGGAGGAGACCCCGTTCTCTACCAACACCTCTTCTGGTTTTTTGGCCATCCAGAGGTTTATATTCTTATTCTCCCAGGATTTGGGATAATTTCTCATATTGTAACATATTATTCAGCAAAAAAAGAACCTTTTGGATATATAGGTATAGTATGAGCTATAATATCAATCGGATTACTAGGATTTATTGTTTGAGCCCACCATATATTTACAGTTGATCTCAATGTTGACACACGAGCTTATTTTACATCAGCTACAATAATTATTGCTATCCCCACTGGAGTAAAAGTATTTAGCTGATTAGCAACAATACATGGAGGATCAATTAAATGAGATGCTGCAATATTATGAGCTTTAGGTTTTATTTTTTTATTTACCGTTGGCGGATTAACTGGCATTGTTCTTGCCAATTCATCATTAGATATTGTCCTACATGACACTTATTATGTAGTAGCACATTTTCATTACGTTTTATCTATAGGAGCTGTATTTGCCATTATAGGCGGATTTGTACATTGATTTCCTTTATTTTCAGGATATACTTTACACTCGACTTGGTCAAAAATTCACTTTGGAGTTATATTTATTGGAGTAAATTTAACCTTCTTCCCACAACATTTTTTAGGCCTAGCAGGAATACCACGACGATATTCGGACTACCCTGATGCTTATACATTATGAAATACAGTCTCGTCAATTGGCTCATTAATTTCCCTTATCGCAGTAGTTATAATAATATTTATTGTCTGAGAAGCATTCTCATCGAAGCGTGAAGTATTAACAACCGAATTAAACTCAACAAATGTTGAATGATTACATGGGTGCCCCCCACCATATCACACATTTGAAGAACCCTCGTATGTTCTGACTCGAGTTTATTAACAAGAAAGGGGGGAATTGAACCCACATAGGTTAATTTCAAGTTAACCGCATAACCACTCTGCCACTTACTTATAAGACATTAGTAAAAATATTACAAAACCTTGTCGTGGTTAAATTATAAGTTAAAATCTTGTACGTCTTTCAATGGCACATCCATCACAATTAGGTTTTCAAGATGCAGCTTCCCCAATTATAGAAGAATTATTACATTTTCATGATCATGCATTAATAGCAGTTTTTTTAATCAGCACATTGGTTCTATATATTATTACAATCATAATAACCACAAAATTAACTAACACTAATGCCATAGATGCCCAAGAAATTGAAATAGTATGAACAATTATACCAGCTATCATTTTAATTGTAATTGCTCTTCCATCATTACGAATCTTATATCTAATAGATGAAATTAATGATCCTCACCTCACAATTAAAGCTATTGGACATCAATGATATTGAAGTTATGAGTTTACAAATTATGAAAATTTAATATTTGACTCATATATATTACCTACTCAAGATCTTCTTCCAGGACAATTTCGTTTACTAGAAGTTGATAATCGAATAGTGGTACCTATAGAATCCCCTATCCGTATGCTTATTTCTGCAGAGGATGTTCTACACTCATGAGCAGTTCCATCTATAGGTATTAAAACTGATGCTATCCCAGGACGATTAAATCAAACAACTTTTATTGCATCTCGCCCTGGCGTGTACTATGGCCAATGCTCAGAAATTTGCGGAGTAAACCACAGCTTTATACCAATTGTAGTAGAAGCAACCCCATTAAATAATTTCCAAAATTGATCTTCATCTATATTAGAGTTATCATTAAGAAGCTTTCAATAAGCAATAGCCTTTTAAGCTAAAGATAGGTGATTTAACCCACCCTTAATGATATGCCACAATTAAACCCGGGGCCCTGATTTGCTATTTTTCTAATATCATGAATTATTTTTTTATTAATTTTAACCTTTAAAATTAATAATTTTAATAACCTAAATGAACCAACATCACAAAATATTAATAAAAATAAACCTGAATCCTGAAACTGACCATGAATTTAAGTTTTTTTGATCAATTTTTAAGTCCTGTAATAATAGGTATTCCCTTAATTATATTAGCTATAATTTTACCTTGATTATTATTTCCAAGCCCAACTAATAAATGATTAAATAATCGCCTATCCACACTACAAATCTGATTTACACAAAAATTTACTAAACAATTAATATCACCAATTAATTCTAGCGGATATAAATGAGCTATAATTCTTATATCATTAATAATATTCTTAATTATAATAAATCTTTTAGGTCTTCTCCCATATACATTTACCCCAACAACACAACTATTCTTAAATCTTGGACTAGCAGTACCATTTTGACTAGCAACAATTCTTATTGGCCTTCGAAATCAACCTACTGCTGCTTTTGGAACACCTCTACCAGAAGGAACTCCCACCTTATTATCCCCAATTCTTATTATTATTGAGACAATTAGCCTTTTTATTCGACCATTAGCATTAGGAGTTCGACTAACAGCTAATTTAACAGCAGGTCATTTATTAATTCAATTAATTGCTACAGCCACATCAATTCTCCTCCCTATAATACCAATTGTATCAATTCTAACAATAATTGTTTTATTTCTACTTACTCTCTTAGAAATCGCAGTTGCAATAATCCAAGCTTATGTATTTGTCCTTCTTTTAAGCCTATATTTACAAGAAAATGTATAATGGCCCACCAAGCACATGCTTACCATATAGTTGACCCCAGTCCTTGACCATTAACAGGAGCTATCGCCGCATTATTATTAACATCAGGTTTAGCCATATGATTTCATTTTGGATCTATAATTATTATGTCTTTAGGCCTAGTTGTGATACTTATAACAATATTTCAATGATGACGAGATATTATTCGAGAAGGAACATTTCAAGGACATCATACTTCTCTAGTTCAGAAAGGACTTCGGTACGGAATAATTCTTTTTATCACATCAGAGGTATTTTTTTTTCTTGGATTCTTCTGGGCGTTTTATAACTCAAGCTTAGCCCCAACGCCAGAGCTAGGAGAATGCTGACCCCCAACTGGAATTACCCCACTTGATCCATTTGAAGTTCCTCTATTAAACACTGCAGTTTTACTAGCCTCAGGAGTTACAGTAACATGGACTCACCATAGCATTATACAAGGAAATCGAAAAGAAGCTATTCAATCACTTTTTTTTACCATTATTTTAGGTATATACTTTACCCTCCTTCAGGCAATAGAATATTATGAAGCCCCTTTTACAATTGCAGATGGAGTCTATGGATCAACATTTTTTGTAGCAACAGGATTTCACGGTTTACATGTAATTATTGGATCACTTTTTTTACTAGTATGCTTAATACGACAAATTAATTATCATTTTACATCATATCATCACTTTGGATTTGAAGCCGCAGCATGATATTGACATCTTGTAGACGTTGTATGACTTTTCCTTTATGTATCTATTTATTGATGAGGATCATATCTTTTTAGTATAAAAATACAAATGACTTCCAATTATTAAACCTTAGTTAAAATCTAAGAAAAGATAATGAATTTAATTATAATTATAATAATAATTTCAACAATTTTATCTTTAGTATTAATTATTATCAGCTTTTGATTACCCTTAAATAATCCGGACTCAGAAAAATTATCACCATACGAATGCGGGTTTGATCCATTAGGATCAGCACGACTTCCATTCTCAATTCGATTCTTCTTGATCGCAATTTTATTTCTCCTTTTTGACCTAGAAATTGCCCTACTACTACCCACCCCATGAGCCTCCCAACTACTTTTTCCAGAATACACGCTTCTATGATCAACAACAATCCTTATTCTACTCTCAATAGGATTAATTTATGAATGAACCCAAGGAGGACTAGAATGAGCAGAATAAATATTTAATCTAAAAAAGATTATTGATTTCGACTCGATAAATTTTGGTTAAACCCCAAAAATATTTTATGTCCCCAACATATGTCACCTTTTTTTCATCATTTTTATTAAGTATAATAGGATTAGCATTTCACCGAATACATCTTTTATCTGCTCTACTATGCCTTGAAGGTATAATATTAGCATTATTTATCGCCTTATCCTTTTGATCTACTCAATTTGAGATAATATCATACTTCTCCTTACCTATATTTATATTAACTTTTTCGGCATGTGAAGCAAGCACCGGCTTAGCATTAATAGTAGCTACCACACGAACTCATGGAAATGATTATTTAAAAAACCTTAATTTGTTACAATGTTAAAAATTTTTATTCCAACCCTTATGCTTTTACCAATAACTTGACTTTCCAATAAAAAATTATTATGACCATTAATAACAATCAATAGCTTTTTTATTGCTATACTAAGCTTAATAATATTTAATTTATCATCTGAATATATAATTATAGTCAACAAATACTTAGGGTTAGACCCTTTATCGTCACCACTATTAATTTTAACATGTTGACTTCTACCTATAATAATTTTAGCAAGTCAAAACCATCTAAAAAATAATCCAGAGAACCGACAACGCATATATATTTCTATAATAATTATTTTACAAGCATCTTTAATTTTGGCATTCTCCGCCACAGAAATTATTATATTTTATATTACATTTGAAACAACTTTAATCCCCACTTTAATTATTATCACACGATGAGGCAACCAAGCAGAACGGTTGAACGCAGGAACATACTTTTTATTTTATACATTAGCAGGTTCTCTCCCATTATTAGTAGCACTCTTAATTTTACAAAACTATTCCGGCTCCCTATCATTATTTTTACTAGAATTAATAAATCCTATGCAACTTACATTATATTCAGATAAAATTTGATGGATAGCATGCCTACTAGCATTTATAATTAAAATACCACTTTATGGCTTACATTTATGACTCCCAAAAGCACACGTTGAAGCCCCAATTGCAGGATCAATAATTTTAGCAGCAGTATTACTAAAATTAGGAGGATATGGAATTTTACGAATTTCAATTATACTTACACCCCTATCTAAAGAGTTATCATATCCATTCATTATTCTTGCATTATGAGGGGTAATTATGACAGGAATAATCTGCATACGACAAACTGACCTAAAATCACTTATTGCATATTCTTCTGTAAGCCATATGGGATTAGTTATTGCAGCAGCACTTATCCAGACTCCATGAAGCTTATCAGGAGCAATTATTTTAATAATTTCTCACGGATTAATTTCATCAGCATTATTCTGCTTAGCAAATATAAACTACGAACGAACACACAGTCGAACACTTCTTTTAATACGAGGCGCACAAATAATATTACCACTCATAGCCACCTGATGATTATTAATTAACTTATCTAATATAGCCCTTCCCCCCTCACTCAATTTATGAGGAGAATTAACAATTATAGTATCTTTATTTAATTGATCAAATTGAACTATTTTAATTACTGGAATTGGGACACTTATTACAGCCTCTTACACATTATATATATTTTTAATAACCCAACGAGGACCCATCCAAAATCATCTAAACCCAATCGCCCCAACATACACACGAGAACACTTTCTTCTAACCATTCATATTCTCCCTATAATACTATTTATTCTCAAACCTGAACTTATTTCAGGAATATTTATATGTTTAAATAATTTAAATAAAAATACTAGATTGTGATTCTAGAAATAAGAGTTAAATTCTCTTTTTTAACCGAGAAGAGTCAAGAGACATAGAAATTGCTAACTATCTACTACTATGGTTAAAATCCTTAGTCTACTCAACTTTTAAAGGATAATAGTTATCCGTTGGTTTTAGGAACCAAAAACTCTTGGTGCAATCCCATGTAAAAGTTATGAATTTAATATTAATTTTTAATTCATCTATAGTCTTATCTCTATTTATACTCACATTTCCATTAATCATATCCCTAAATAAATTAAATTGACCTATTAACCATATTAAAAATTCTGTAAAATTTGCATTCATAACTAGCCTAATTCCATTAATAATTTACATAGCCTATGGAGTTGAATCTATCGTAACCACTTTCCATTGAATATCAATTTTTAATGTAGAAATTAATTCAAGTTTTAAATTTGATCAAATTTCTATTCTTTTTTTCCCCATTGCTATATTTGTAACATGATCAATTCTTGAATTTGCAGCCTGATATATATATTCAGATAAAGAAATTGACCGATTTTTTAAATACTTATTAATTTTCCTAATTGCTATAATAATTCTAGTTACCGCAAACAACCTATTTCAACTTTTTATCGGTTGGGAGGGAGTCGGAATTATGTCATTCTTACTAATTGGGTGGTGATACGCACGAAATGACGCAAACACTGCAGCACTACAAGCTGTGATTTATAACCGCGTGGGAGATATTGGATTAATCCTAAGCATAGCCTGATTAGTAATATTCACTAACTCATGAGAAATTCAACAAATCTTTATATTATACGATAAGAGTTCTATACTGCCCCTTTTAGGCTTTATCCTGGCTGCAATAGGAAAGTCCGCACAATTTGGACTCCACCCATGACTTCCTGCTGCTATAGAAGGCCCAACTCCTGTCTCAGCACTACTTCACTCCAGCACTATAGTAGTAGCAGGAATCTTCTTACTAATCCGATTTCAACCATTATTAGAAAGTAATAAAATAGCATTGTCTATCTGTCTCTCCATTGGAGCCCTAACTACATTATTTACGGCAGCTTGTGCACTAACCCAAAATGATATTAAAAAAATTGTAGCATTCTCAACTTCAAGCCAATTAGGTTTAATAATAGTAACAATTGGGCTAAATCAACCACAATTAGCATTTTTTCATATTTGTACCCATGCATTTTTTAAAGCAATACTATTCTTATGTTCAGGATCAATTATTCATAGCCTTAATGATGAACAAGATATTCGCAAAATAGGGGGATTGCAAAACTTAATACCCATAACCACCTCTTGCATAACTATTGGTAGTCTTGCACTTACAGGTACCCCATTTCTTGCAGGATTTTTTTCTAAAGACGCTATTATTGAAGCTATAAACAACTCAAATCTAAATTCGTTAGCATTATCTATAACACTTATAGCAACATCATTCACCGCAGTATATAGTTTCCGAATTATTTACTTCTCATCCATAAAATTTCCACGTCATCTTCCATTTTCCCCAATTAATGAAAATAATTACCTGATTATTAATCCAATTAAACGACTTGCATGAGGCAGCATAATTTCAGGGTTTATTATTATTTTTAATATTACCCCTATAAAAACACAAATCTTAACTATGCCTACAATCATAAAACTATCTGCTGTTCTAGTATCTCTCCTAGGATTACTAATAGCTACCGATATTGCAAATATTACATCAAAAACTCTAATAAAGACTAAAATATTTTCATTTTTTAACCTCTTAGCATTCTTTCCTTTAGTAACCCACCGATTTTCCCCAAAAACCAATTTGTGATGGGGGCAAAACATTGCTACTCATACCACAGATATAATATGGTATGAAAAATTAGGGCCAAAAGGGTTAACTAACCAACAATTGCCAGTTATCAAAACCATTACAAATTTCCAAACAGGAATAATTAAAATATATATATTACTTTTCTTTATTTCCTCAATACTTATAATTTTATTATTAATATCTTACAGCACGTAGCGCCCCCCGTGATAAACCACGAGTAATTTCTAAAACAACAAATAAAGTTAAAAGAAGAACTCACCCTGATAATATTAAAAAATAACCCCCACCAAAATATATTACCCCAATCCCACCTCAATCATTACCAATAGTACTATACTCCGTATAATAATTTGTAAATAAAAATTCTAAACTAATACTACAATTAAAAAAAATATATCCTGAAACAATCAATAAAAGATAAAACATTACATAAACAAATACTGATCAACTCCCTCACGCTTCAGGATACGGCTCCGCCGCTAGAGAAGCAGAATATGCAAATACAACTAATATTCCCCCTAAATAAATTAAAAGAAGAACTAAAGATAAAAAAGACACCCCTAACTCAACCAACACCCAGCACCCACAAACAGCCGCCAACACTAACCCTAAAGCAGCAAAATATGGTGATGGATTTGACGCCACTGCAATTAAACCAAAGACCAAGCCCAATATCCCCAAAAAAACTAAATACATCATTATTTTTACCCGGACTTTAACCGAAACCTTTGACTTGAAAAACCAATGTTGAATTCAACTATAAAAACCTTAATGGCCCACCCAATTCGAAAAACTCACCCACTACTTAAAATTATTAATGGATCATTCGTAGATCTTCCAACTCCCTCTAACCTTTCAGCATTATGAAATTTTGGCTCTCTTTTAGGAATCTGCCTAATTGCACAAATTTTTACAGGATTATTTCTAGCAATACACTACACAGCCGACACATCCTCAGCCTTTTCATCCGTAGCACACATTTGCCGCGATGTAAATTACGGCTGACTAGTACGCAATATCCACGCTAATGGAGGATCATTCTTCTTCATTTGCATCTATATACATATCGGACGAGGACTTTACTACGGTTCATATATATATAAAGAAACTTGAAATATTGGCGTAGTCCTTTTATTTCTAGTTATAGCAACCGCCTTCGTAGGTTATGTTCTTCCATGAGGACAGATATCCTTCTGAGGAGCTACTGTCATTACTAATTTATTATCAGCAATCCCTTACATAGGAGACTCGCTAGTTCAATGAATTTGAGGTGGGTTTTCTGTAGATAAAGCCACACTCACTCGATTTTTTGCATTCCACTTCCTATTCCCATTTATAATCGTAGGAATAAGTATTATTCACCTTCTTTTTCTTCACGAAACCGGTTCAAACAACCCAACAGGAATTTCATCTAATATAGATAAAGTCCCATTTCACCCTTACTTCTCGTACAAAGATGCCTTAGGATTTTTAATTATATTAACAATACTTTTAATTTTATCCTTACTATCCCCTAACTTATTAGGAGACCCAGATAATTTTACCCCAGCTAACCCATTAGTCACACCCCCACACATTCAACCAGAATGATACTTCTTATTTGCTTATACCATCCTCCGATCAATTCCCAACAAATTAGGTGGGGTTTTAGCTCTTCTTGCGTCAATTATTATCCTCATATTAATCCCAATGATACATACATCTAAACAACGTAGCCTCACATTCCGCCCTATAACTCAAATCCTATTTTGATTTATAGTATTTAACACACTTATCCTAACCTGAATTGGAGGGCAACCAGTTGAACAACCATTTATCGAAATTGGACAAACCGCATCTACCTTATACTTTATGCTATTTCTCATCATTATCCCACTTACAGGCTGATGAGAAAACAAATTAATCAAATGATTCTTAGATAGCTTAAATAAAGCGTCGGTCTTGTAAACCGAAAATGGGGAATAACCCCCCCTCCAAGTAAACATTCCAGGCTCCTCCATTTCTTCCAGGCCTCTCCACTCTTACCTTTTAAAAAAAAAAAGTAAAAATTCATCAAAAATTTCTTTTTTTCACTAAAAAAAATTTTTTTGCATCAATTTTTTTTCAAAAGGGGGGGATTTTCACCTCCACCACTGGCTTCCAAAGCCAGAATTCTGGGACTTAAAATACCTCTTGTAGTAGTTTTGTTAACATTTGAGTAACGCGGTGTACATATTATGTATATCGTACATTCATCTATTTACCCCATGGAAGTGTTCGTGTGCCCTTCTGATTTTTGGTTTTACCCACAGGCGAGAAACCACCAAGCTGACCCCCGAAGATCCAACAACCAGATCTATGGACATTTCTCGTAGATGTATTATCTTTTAACTTGAACCGGCATCTGGTCGAGATCTATGTGCATTTCTCGTAGATTGGCTATCTTTTAACTTGAACCGACATCCGCCTGAAGTATCCCTGATAGCAAGGTGCACTTGGAACCCCAAAACTGAGTCTGCCCTCATCTGTAGGTTTTTTTTTTCTGTGAAGTCAATCCCCCATAAAATCTTAAGTTGGGATTATTTAACCTAAATCTGAACTAACGGGCTGTTAATAATATTACTAGGATAGATTGTATGTTATATATTCATGAATCTTAGACATATATTTTTCTACCTATTGAATTATCAATATTCTATTTTTGTTTCTCCCCCCGGAGCTTGTTTATTTAAGATTCCAACTTTGGAACATGAGTTAAAATTTTATTTTAAGGGTAACCCCCCTACCCCCCATATTAATCTAATCAGTACTATTATCTTTTTTTGGCTAACCCCCAAAGCAAAAGAAACATTTTGTGTACTTACGAAACTGGAATACGATATTTTTTTTAATTAATATATTAGAGGAAGGATAATAAAGGTGGTTTTTTTAAGACCTACTGACATACCCTACAATACGAATTTTGTAAAGTTATAATTATAGTGTGTATACTATAA